GAAATTGAAATGGGGCGTGGCCAAGTGGTAAGGCAACGGGTTTTGGTCCCGCTATTCGGAGGTTCGAATCCTTCCGTCCCAGCGCATATCCCTTTTTTATGCTCCATTATTCCCATAGAAAGAAGTAGGGGGAGTTAATCCGTATTAATTTGAATATCGGTGTCTGTTTGAATCTCATTAACAAATGATCAAGTTCCATAACATATAGAAATATGTTATGGAGCCAATCTATTTTCTTTGAATCTCATTTTATTTAGGTATTTCGTGTTTAGCTCTAATGAAAAATTGGAAATCTATGTACCGATTGAGGCAGGGGTGATTTATCCTATCCCTTTTATTCACTTTATGACAAGAGCCTATTATTGAAATATTACTCAATCCCATGTTTAAAAAAAGTTTATCATATAAACTAAGGAAAAGTATCGCTTATATGATATGTATCGTTCTATTTTAATGACAAAATTTTTTGGGTTTTTGTGAAAACGATTTGTGATCCCTTAAATTATTTAAATTCTATATTATAGAATATCTATAATAGTGACAACTGTTCAGTCTATCTGATAGATACGAAAAACCCTCCCTGTTTTTTTTTTCATTTTCGTAATCAAATGAAAAGAATAAAGATTCAAATCTTAACTTACATCATTTTTTTATCCATCTCATGAAAAAATTGGATTTCTTTCTTCTTTTCTTTGCTCTTTTTATCTATTTTAAATTAAATCAGTGATGAGTCAATTAAAAAAGAAAAACGGATCTTCCTATGAAGATCAAACGTGATACTTATTGTCCAATTTTCTTCAAATTTAATAATGATGTCTAAATAGGAAACTTTTTCAATTTTAATTAGAACTATTTTTACTAAATTTTTTTAATGATTCCTTGTAAGTGGAATCTTCGGTACTCAAAAAGTAGGAAATCATTTACTCAATCCTATTGAGTCACTTGAAGATGCAGATTCATTATTCGTTTATATATTTCTATTTCTTTCTATTATCTATATATGATTTATGTATGTTAAAGATGCTTTCTTGCTAAGACTTTTTCAGAAAAATCGTTCCACATACACATCTCATATATAGAAGAAAAAGTCTAGATTACGATGTCTATGTACAACCGAACCAATGACTATTCATGATTCCATGATTGAATCAATTCCATACCGGTTCCAAATTCGAGGAATGTTATGGTAAAACTTCGTTTGAAACGATGTGGTAGAAAGCAACGTGCGACTTGAAGGACACGATCCATTGTGGATTTTTACATCCACCATTTTCGATTTATCTAGGAATGAGGGTGCTCTTGGCTCGACATTGTTTGTTCTGTTACACTCGATTTTTTGTTGGGTTGTAAATAGTCCACGATGGAGCTCGAGTAGAAAGGATTAATTCATTTCTCGGGGGCAAGGATCTAGGGTTAATGCCAATCAATCGGAACAACTTCGTAAATGTATCTTCCATATAGAAATCGAAAGCATCCAATTCGAGCAAGTTTTCAATTCAAAAGTAAAACTTGTTGGAATTTATCCAACTTTTTCGATTCAAAGTGTATCACGCGTGAATCAATTGTCCATAGGATTCTTTGATAGAAAGAAATCAAAAAAGGGTATGTTGCTGCCATTTTGAAAGGATTAAGAAGCACCGAAGTAATGTCTAAACCCAATGATTCAAAATAAGAATAAAGGATCTAAGAACAAGGAAACACCATTTTAATTGTCTCGATAGTCTCAATAACTGGATCAAACTAAAGACTCCAAATAGAATTTGAAACGAGAGAAACAAAAGGGGGTAAAGACCACTCAATAAATGAAATTTACTAAAGATTTTCCTTTGAGCTAGTTGAGAGTTATCCAACTTGAGTTATGAGTACGAATGGTTTCTTTTTCATTTTTAGGAAGAAAAAAACGACTGAAATCATAGTCTAATTGATTTTATAGGCCCATTTGTCATTTTATTTATTATTTATTAGAATTGCATACATAGACAAAACGTCAAATCAAATCATTTTTTCTCGAGCCGTACGAGGAGAAAACTTCCTATACGGTTCTAGGGGGGGGTATTGTTCATCTACATCTATCCCAATGAGCCGTCTATCGAATCGTTGCAATTGATGTTCGATCCCGAAGAGAAGGAAAAGATCTTAGAAAGGTGGGATTTTATGATCCAATGAAAAATCAAACTTATTTAAATGTTCCTGTTATTCTAGATTTCCTTGAAAAGGGTGCTCAACCCACAGGAACTGTTCAGAATCTTTTAAAGAAAGCGGAAGTTTTTAAGGAACTTCCGTCTAATCAAACGAAATTCAATTAAAGAAATACCGAGGGGGGGTAGCGACTTGTATATAACTTTGTAAAATTTGTCTCTACTTGTTTTTTTGATCCCCCCCCCCCCTTTTTCTGCTGTATTCGTATCTATTTATCATTGTTTCCGTTGAATCCGATGGGCTAGAACGATAAAACCTTAGTTTATTGATCTTAGAAATAAAAAATTCGGACATTTCCTTC